AAACTGATTTATTTATTAGTGAAGCTAAAGTTAATAAGAGTAGTTTTATAAAAAAATTAAGACCTCGAGCTCGAGGACGTAGTTATGGTATAAAAAGTCCCACTTGTCATATAACAATTGTATTAAAAGAAAAATCTAAATTTTTATTAGACAAATCTAAGATTTAGATTCGTTATATTATTTATAGTCAAATATAATATATGGTATATGGGTGGAAAAAAATATAATAGAAAAATATGGGACAAAAAATAAATCCACTTGGTTTCAGACTTGGTACAACTCAACATCATCATTCCTTTTGGTTCGAGAAACCAAAAAATTATTCTGTAAGTTTACAAGAAGATGAAAAAATAAGGAATTGTATTAAGAACTATGTACAAAAAAATAGGAGAATATCCTCGGGTTTCGAAGGAATTGCACGGATAGAAATTAAAAAAAGGATCGATTTGATCCAGGTCATAATCTATATTGGATTTCCTAATTTCTTAATAGAGGGCCAAACAGGAAGCATCGAAGAATTACAGGTGAATATAAAAAAAAAATTGCATTCTGTGAACCGGAGACTCAATATTGCTATTACAAAAGTGGAAAAACCCTACGGGCAACCTAATATTCTTGCGGAATATATAGCTTTACAATTAAAAAATAGAGTTTCATTCCGAAAGGCAATGAAAAAAGCTATTGAATTAGCTGAACAAACAGATACAAAAGGAATTCAAGTGCAAATTGCAGGGCGGATCAACGGAAAAGAAATTGCACGTGTCGAATGGATCAGAGAGGGGAGAGTTCCCTTACAAACAATTCGCGCTCAAATTGATCATTGTTCCTATACAATTCGAACTATTTATGGAGTATTAGGCATCAAAATTTGGATATTTTGGGAGGAGCAATAATAGACTTTTATTTGTCTTTCCTTTCTATTCAGTGATAGAACAAAAAATAACAAACTTGTTCATTCTTTTTCCATTAAATCAAACAAAAATGAGCAATTCTAATTCTATAAGGTTGAATAAAAATTCGATTGACCATTTGTTAGAATTGCTATGCTTAGTGTGTGACTCGTTAATTTTTCTTTAGAGTTAAGAGTTGGGATTAAAAAAAAAGACTGACCCCTACTTAAACTTAATAAGTTACTTAAACTGAATTTAATAAGTATAATAAAAAAACTAATAACTAACTTATTGCTTCGTAATATCAATATCCCAAGAAACAGTCACTATATGAGATGAGTGGATCAATCATATAGTTGCAGCAACTGCAACTAAAATCTTTTCTATAAAAAATCTTATTTATGGAAATAATCTTATTTATGGGTTGGGTTGTGAAGCAAAAATAAAGAGATGTAGATAAATGGAAGGATGAGAGAAAGAAAGAACAAAAATATCAATGATATATGATTCCAATATGTATGGTCTATGAATTACCTCATAAAAGGCAATGTAATAAAGCATCAAAACTGAATAAATATAAAATAATAATAAAATAAAGTGATATGAATAATAAAGAGCCTCGAGTTAATAAAAACTAAGTAGATTGACTCGAGAAGAGAAATTTTTTTGGGGAGCTCCATTGCAGAGTTCAGACTTAACCATTAATAGAGAAGCCATAGGAACGATGAAACCTGTGATTGCATAGGATTCTACTGAAAACAAATCCGAATAATTCATTGGGTGGGATGGCGGAACGAACCGAGAAAAAATGAATTTATTTCGAGAAGTCATGGATTGACCTAGAAATAACAAAAAGCAAAGAGTCAATATTCGCCCGCGAAACTTTAGATTACATTACAATATTTTGGCATCATTTGAGAAGGGTCAAAATAAGGATCATTATAAAAAAAACATTATAAACATTATCTATAATCCATAAATATGCATAATAGAAACATTCTATCTGTATATCCCGTACATACATCTTCCTATATAACAAATTCAATATTGATAAATGTCTTATTGGATTATTTTTTCCATGTGTATCTGTAATATGTCATATTAGTGAATCTTTTCATTCGCGAGGAGCTGGATGAAAGGAAACTTTCGTGTCCAGTTCTGCAGTAGAGATCGAATTAAGAAATGACCATCAACTATAACCCCAAAAGAACCAGATTTCGTAAACAACATAGAGGAAGAATGAAGGGAATATCTTGTCGCGGCAATCATATTTGTTTCGGCAGATACGCTCTTAAAGCACTCGAACCCACTTGGATCACAGCTAGACAAATAGAAGCAGGGCGAAGAGCAATGACACGATATGTGCGTCGTGGTGGAAAAATATGGGTACGCATATTTCCCGACAAACCTGTTACAGTAAGACCCGCAGAAACACGTATGGGTTCGGGGAAGGGATCCCCCGAATATTGGGTATCCGTTGTTAAACCAGGTCGAATACTTTATGAAATGGGTGGAGTATCTGAAACTGTAGCCAGAGCAGCTATTTCACTAGCTGCGTCCAAAATGCCTATACGAACTAAATTTGTCAGGATGGAGATGTAGAACTAAATGGTATATTGAGGATGAAAAAACAACTGCAAGTTTATTTATTTCTGGACAGAAAATATTTCTTTTTTTCTTTCCTTCATCCTTTCCATTAAAATAACAGATTCCAATAAAATGATATGATTCAACCTCAAACCCTTTTGAATGTAGCGGATAACAGCGGAGCTCGAGAATTAATGTGTATTCGAATCATAGGAGCTGGTACTGGTAATTATAGATATGCTCATATTGGTGACGTTATTGTTGCTGTAATTAAAGAAGCAGTGCCAAATATGCCACTAGAAAGATCAGAAGTAATTAGAGCTGTAATTGTACGTACTTGTAAAGAACTCAAACGTGACAACGGTATCATAATACGATATGATGACAATGCTGCGGTTGTCGTTGATCAAGAAGGAAATCCAAAAGGAACTCGGGTTTTTGGTGCGATTGCTCGGGAATTGAGACAGTTGAATTTTACTAAAATAGTTTCATTGGCTCCCGAGGTATTATAAATAATACTAAATGAGACTATGATATATCAGAACATCTAAAATAGATCAAATTTAGTGGAGTAGTAGATGGTGTCTCACGCATATACTTTTTTTATATTTTTATAATATTAAAAATTAAACAAAAAAAACAAAAAAAAATGAAAGAAAATAAAACAAACAAAAAAGATAACATGTTAATTATATCAAAATTAGAAGGCACCAATAATTATAGTTCGCCATGGGTAGGGACACTATTTCCAATATAATAACTTCTATAAGAAATGCTGACATGGATAAAAAAGGAACGATTCGAATAGCATCTACTAATATTACCGAAAATATTGTGAAAATACTTCTACGAGAAGGTTTTATTGAAAACGTTCGGAAACATCAAGAAGGTAACAAAAATTTCTTGGTTTTAACTCTGCGACATAAAAAGACTAGGAAAAGAATACATAGAACTATTTTAAAGCGTATCAGCCGGCCTGGTTTACGAATTTATTCCAACTACCAACAAATTCCTAAGATTTTAGGTGGAATAGGAATTGTAATTCTTTCCACTTCTCGAGGTATAATGACGGATCGAGAAGCTCGACGAGAAAAAATTGGAGGCGAACTTTTGTTATATATATGGTGATCCTCCTCCTCTGGTATCCTAATTTTATCTCTAACTTCCTATTTTATAGAGAAGAAAAGTGAATTATATAACTTTTCCTCCATTAGTTGATACTTCAAGGAGCTTACCTGGAATGAAAGAACAAAAATTGATTCATGAAGGTTTAATTACTGAATCACTTCCCAACGGTATGTTCCGGGTCCGCTTAGATAATGAAGATGTAATTCTAGGTTATATTTCGGGAAGGATCCGCCGTAGTTTTATACGGATACTACCGGGGGATAGAGTCAAAATTGAAGTAAGTCGTTATGATTCAACCAGGGGACGTATAATTTATAGACTTCGAAACAAAGATTCGAACGATTAGATAATTTTTTAAGCATTCCTTTCATTTTCATGACGATACAATTAAAAAAATGCAAGAGACTTATTTTCTTCCAAGGAATAGATTCAACATTAAGGTAAGGAATAATAAATATGAAAATACGGGCTTCCGTTCGTAAAATTTGTGAAAAATGCCGACTGATCCGTCGGCGCGGACGAATTATAGTGATTTGTTCCAATCCGAGACATAAACAGAGACAAGGATAACCCTTTCAAAAAAACTTTTTAAAATAAAGGAAGAACAAAAGGGGGATTTCTTTTAACATGAAATGGATATTTCCGTATCTTTTCTTTCTGTATATTTCTGACTCATAGTTATGAGATGATAAAATATGACAAAAGCTATACCAAGAATTGGTTCACGTAGGAATGGGCGTATTGGTTCACGTAAGAATGGACGTAGAATACCAAAAGGAATTATTCATGTTCAAGCAAGTTTGAACAATACTATTGTAACTATTACAGATGTACGAGGTCGAGTGGTTTCTTGGGCCTCCGCTGGTACTTCTGGATTCAAAGGCCCAAGAAGAGGGACACCCTACGCTGCTCAAGCAGCAGCAGTAAATGCTATTCGTACTGTAGTTGATCAGGGTATGCAACGAGCAGGAGTTATGATAAAGGGTCCTGGACTTGGAAGAGACGCAGCATTACGAGCCATTTGTAGAAGTGGTATACGACTAAGTTTCGTACGTGATGTAACACCTATGCCACATAATGGATGTCGACCTCCTAAAAAAAGACGTGTGTAGAAATAATAAAAAAGGATTTCAAGAGAAATAAATGATTCAATGATCTGATCTAATAATAGTATTATTATAGTATGGTTCGAGAGGAAGTAGTAGGATTCACTCGAACACTGCAGTGGAGGTGTGTTGAATCAAGAATAGATAGTAATCATCTTTATTATGGTCGTTTCATTCTGTGCCCACTTATGAAAGGTCAAGCCGATACCATGGGTATTGCCATGCGAAGGGCTTTACTTGGAGAAATAGAAGGAACATGTATCACATGTGCAAAATCTGAGAAGGTGCC